AATGAATTGATTGATTGAAATCACAGGATGCATAGATGTTACCGACGATGAGTCGATTTCATTTCCTATACCTCCTACTTTATCTGTGTTAGTGCCATCTATAATGATAGATGAATGCCCAACTTTCCATTAAAGTTATTGCTTCAATTGATATTTTGGCATATTCTACTAGTTTGTAAAAATGGAAACTTAAGTAAGGTAAGTGCTTTAGAAACATATGTATAAAAAAAAAGATTTCATTTAGCCCCCTTATGCTTACTATAACTAGTTTTTTTGGTTTTCTACTCGCGGCTTTAACGATAACCTCTGTTCTGTTTATTGGTTTGAGCAAGATACAACTTATTTAAAATGAAAACTTTCTTCAAGATTCCGTGTATTCTAGAGTTATTTATAGTTTCGATTTTCAACCCTTAATCGTTGAGATTCATGGCAATTCGGATTACTATTTAAGTATAGATATTCCCTCCTTTTTTTCAACTAATTGATAATTGAAATGATTGAAGTTTTTTTATTTGGAATTGTCTTAGGTCTAATTCCTATTACTTTAGCTGGATTATTCGTCACTGCATATTTACAATACAGGCGCGGGGATCAGTTAGACCTTTGATTAATTTAAATTTATTTTTTATTGTATTGGCCTCCTCCCCTCTTTAATCCACAGGGGGTCAAATCCCTATTGCTGGGTAAGTTACTGAATCCCTTTCAATCTAATTTTATCTAAGAAAAAAGAATCACGCCCTGTAGGATTTGAACCTACGACATCGGGTTTTGGAGACCCACGTTCTACCGAATTGAACTAAGAGCGCTGTATTTTTTTGAACCCCAAAGTATGATAAAAATGAAAGATTCTGTCCACTTTGAATTGATCTTCGTCGATTCCTCGTTACTGCGCCTTGAAGTAGTAGCAGTAATAGGTAGGGATGACAGGATTTGAACCCGTGACATTTTGTACCCAAAACAAACGCGCTACCAAACTGCGCCACATCCCTTTTGTTCCACAGTTTCATTGTATAGAATTTATATCTTAGTTTCCACATATTTTTGCTCATTTCGTCTTTTTTGTTTCATTTAACATATAATAATAAAAAATAGTAAAAGATTTGGATACAAAAATAAATCAGTATTTTTTATTTTCTCGGCAAGAGGGAGATTTTTTTAGTTATTTTATAATTTTATGATAAGGTACTATCTTATTGACTTTTACTGGATCATTGAATAATTATTAATAATAAAATAAAGAAATTCCATTTTAATTAGGTATTAGGCATTATGTGTACAACTATGGGTGGTCTGGTTTTTAAGGACCTATCTATCGAATCATATATATTTTATTTTTTACAATAAAATAAAAAAAGGAGGATTTTCAATGCGAGATTTAAAAACATATCTCTCCGTGGCACCAGTACTAAGTACGCTATGGTTTGGGGCTTTAGCGAGTCTATTAATAGAGATTAATCGTTTTTTTCCGGATGCGCTAACATTCCCCTTTTTTCATTCTAGTTAATAACATAGTAAGAAATGAAGAAGATTAAAGATAGAATCAAATATCTGTGACTAATCCCTTCTCCTATTTTCTTTTTTCCCCCTTTTTTAGAATTCAAATTAAGGGAGGAAAAGGAAAAATAAAGTCTCTCTTTAACATCTGGGAAATTAGGGGTCCAATTCGAATTAAATTTCAATCAATATTCCTAATATAATAAAAGAATGGGAGTAGAATAGAAATGCAGGTTGAAGGTCCAAGTAAAGAATATTATCCAAGATATTTAAATCAAAAATGAAATATTCTATTTCGATTTGAAATAAAATTTAGAAATCTTCTATCCTTTACTTATTTGTTTTGAATCAAAAATCGAAAAGTTGAGTAAATCAAAAATTAAAAGGAGATTCATGGCCAAAGGTAAAGATGTTCGAGTAACAATAATTTTGGAATGTACCAGCTGTGCCCGAAACAACGTTAATAGGGTATCAACGGGCATTTCCAGATATATTACTCAAAAGAACCGCCACAATACACCTAATCGATTAGAATTGAGAAAATTCTGTCCATATTGTTACAAGCATACGATTCATGGGGAGATAAAGAAATAGATCGAATTGAGTACTTGTATATTACCCCTTCAAGGAAGGGATAAGGGGTGGCATTCTATCTATAATTAAATCAAATAGAACAATTCTATATAAATAGAAATCTAAATCGAAAAAATACTATTTTCATTTTGAATTAAAATGAATTCAAATTAAGAAATAGAATTTTCGAGAAAAAGAATAAAATTAAATAATAAAACAAAATATGGATAAATCCAAGCGACCTTTTCTTAAATCAAAACGATCCTTTCGTAGACGTTTGCCTCCTATTCAATCGGGGGATCGAATTTCTTATAGAAATATGAGTTTAATTAGTCGATTTATTAGCGAACAGGGAAAAATCTTATCGCGACGAGTTAATAGATTGACCTTGAAACAACAACGTTTAATTACTATGGCTATAAAACAAGCTCGTATTTTATCTTTGTTACCCTTTCTCAATAATCAGAAACAATTTGAAAGAACAGAGTTAACCGATAGAACTACAGGTCTTAGAACCAGAATTAAAAGAGTTTATTCTTGAATAATAATTTCAATCCAAACTCAAATCTATTCTACCTTCCCGGAGACTGAACTCCGGGAAAGCACGTTTACAATATTCCAGTAGATTCTTTCTAATCTACTTCTTTTGTGATCTCATTGGAAATCATATAAAAACAATTCCTGTTTGATATGGCTATTTGTGCAAGTATTTTACGATTAAGAATCAACTGTCTCTTGTACAGATCATGTATTAATCTACTATACCTATAGAATCTTACACTCTCGCGAATTACTGCGTTTATACGAGTAATCCACAGACGACGAAACTCTCTCTTTTTAATATCCCGATCCCGATGAGCTGAAAACAAAGCTCTTATTCTCTGTTGAATAATAGTTCGAGTAAGTCTTGAATGGGCCCCTCGAAAGCTTGATGCAAATAAACGAATTTTTGTTCTACGTCTTCGAGCTATATATCCACGTCTAATTCTAGTCATTGAATCGATGAAACTTTCACAAATAACTAATTGATTTGTTCTCTTTCAGTTATTCTTTTAACACTTCCTAATCTATTAATAACAAAACGGATTTTTCCAATGTATAAACTAGAAATTCCAATGGCTTTGGCTACTATAACCTTCCTAACCACAATTTTTTATTTCAATTCGAAATAAGAAAGAAATTGTATTTTTTTAGAGGTGTCAAAAATATAGCAAATAAAAAATATAAAACAGATAAAGAATATAGTGTAGTGGGTTCCATCGTTTCTATGGTAACTTCTTAAACGGCGAGGTCTTCTCTATACACCGGAGCCTTCACTTCATTTAATCCAGATTATTGGTAACTTGTATAGTTCATCCTCTTTTGCTCTACCCATGAATTATCCAGTAATAGTCCTTTCACAACGAAACCCATCTATACAGTAACGGTATTTAATTAGGAAAGTTAGCTGGGTAGCTGACCCTTTAATAGTCCGTTCTTGACAGAGTAGGGGCGTAATCTTTATGCTTAAAAAGAATTCCTCCGCTTAATGGATAATCATTTTATACCAATGGAGAATTGTTTCTCATCTTACATTGCGGTAATTCGATTTGCACCAATAGAAGCCATAAAATTCATACACAATGCAGGAATATGAAAGAGGTTCTTTGTTTTAGATAAATAATAAATAAAAAAAGGCCCCCTCCTCGATTCTATCCTATTTACCTTACCGGTACTCATCATTGATATTGGCACCTTGTTTTTGTACCGGCTCATTATATGATCGAAACGAGTCGCGCATACACCCGAGTACATGTTCCTCGTCGTTGAGGACATCCCCTAAGAGCGGGGGATTTAGTGACATTTTTGATTGGCTGTCTTGTATTTCTAATAAGTTGTTTAATAGTTGGCATGTTGAATTGGATACATAATGGACTGGTTTAGATTGATCCTAACCGGATGATTCCGGATGATTATGAATTATGCCTATTTCTCTTAAAATAAATATTTTAAAAAATTTCCAATCACGAACATGTTATTTTCATTTAACCGCTACAAGATCAACAATTCCATAAGCTTGTGCTTCTGTTGCTGACATAAAAACGTCTCTTTCCATGTCTTCGGATACAACCCATAGGGATTTGCCCGTTTTTTGTCCATAAACCCTTGTGATGGTTTCGCGCAGTTTCAACAGTTCTTCCGCTTCCAGGATAACCTCTCCCGTCGGTGCTTCATAAAACGAACTAGCAGGTTGATGGATCATTACCCTGATAATATAATAAAATAAAAAATTTTTCTAGCTTACATGATGAAGCGTATAGAAAAGAAATATAAAGAAAAAGATCGAATTGAACAACCGTACAGGCATCCCTCTTGCATATGCATACGGCTCTGCACTAAGATTGACCTAACTTGGTCTCTTTATTGAAATTATTGAAAAAAGAAAGAGAAACATAGAGTATATCATACCCAGGTGGTTAAATGATCAAATAGCCGTCTTTCTTTTCGGAATATGTATAAAATACTATGATGGCTCCGTTGCCTTCTATCTTAATGTGATTTCTTTTGGATGTGATTCAGCAATCCCAAGGTTTCTTTTTGTTCCAATCAAAGAAAAAATATTTTTTTTGCGCACCTCTTGGATTCTTTTCTTTTCATAACATGAATATTGTTAAGTATTGTTAAGAGCCCTTATAGTGTGATAGTGTAAACAAAAAAGGTTTGTGACGCTAAACCCAACTCCCAATTATAAAATCGAGAATACCCTTTAATCTCATACTACTCTCTCGATACATAATCTAAATCTAATTTTTTCAAAAGAATCAAAAAATTTAGAATATCGAATGCAAAGTGCCATGCTATTATTGCTTACTATTTCCTAGGGCGAAGGCACAGTCTTCCTTTTTCTCTTAAATAAAAATCTCATTGGCGCCAAGCGTGAGGGAATGCTAGACGTTTGGTAATTTCCCCCCCAACCAGGATAAAAGATCCCATTGACGCGGCTAACCCCATGCATATTGTATGAACATCTGGTCGCACAAATTGCATAGTATCATAAATAGCTATTCCGGGTATTACCCATCCGCCGGGAGAGTTTATAAACAAATAAAGATTCTTGTTATCATCTTCAATACTGAGATATATCATAAGACCAATAAGTTGATTTGAGATCTCGCTATCAACTGCTTGTCCTAAAAAAAGTAATCTTTCTCGATAAAGTCGGTTAATTAGGGTACAATTGTATCCCTTCAGAATCGTACACGCACCTTTTGATGCATACGGTTCAAAAAAATCTCAAAAACAAAAAAAGAATCAATGTATGGATTCCAAACCTATCTCTTTTCCCATAACGGGGTTTTTCTTACTTAAAAAAAGATTTTATTCTTGAATAAAGACGAGTTTTACTGCTTTCTTTTTCTTATAATTCTAATAAAGAATAAAGTCACTAAATTTATTGAATTAACTTCTCATTGATGTATTGTTTCATCAACCAACCCCGATGATATTTTCTTGTTCCTGAGTGGGTCTCTTTTCTCTTTTTAGGTTTATGCTCTACTCTGGGTAAAGATTGACTCGATTTGGATTTGCACATATAGGACAAATATTGTTATTACCGTTTTCTTTCTTTATGACTTTCTGCTTATTTTTTCAATTCAGTTTATACGTTCTACAAAGTTTTGATTAATAGTTTGAAATCAACCCACAGATATTCCACATAGGAATCATTTAGGATCGAACTAGGAATCGTAGATATATTACTAATTGAGTTAGGTTTTTCTAAACAGAGCCTGAATACTTTATTTTTTTTTAGTTCAGCCAAACTAACCATAAATCATTGTAATTGAGAATAATAAATAGTAATATGGATCCTCTCAAAACGGGTCAAATTGCACTTCACGCTCCAAAATTTTTATGATTTAATGACTCCTTCTTGGGCGAAACGGAGGATATCTCGATTGAGGAGAGAACGGGTAAATCCCATATGACCCAGTATATCTGACAAGTCGCACTATACGTCGACCCAAGATGCTTCTCCCTCTCCAGGGCTTCGGAAAGGTACTTTTGGGACACCAATAGGCATTTGCTTAAAGAAAAAAACTAAGTAATATATTTCACTTTGATGTAAAAACGTAAGAATATGATTTTATTTTGCATAGATTACAAAATAGATTACAAAAAGGTTAGAAAGAAAAAAAGAAGAAATAAACCCAAATTAGTAGGATATAGGGTGATGAGTAGATATGTATGTATTTGCTACTTGAAAATGTTATTCAACCCCATTGCGTATTGATACTTATCGAGTATAGAATAAATCTGCTTCTTTTTGTTCCTATGAACATAATTATTCCGTTAATTAAACAATTCAAAGGTTTTAGTAATATTAGTAATAACAGATTAACAACAGAATAGAAAAAGAATAACTATTAACTCCCGTTCTTAAATAATTTACTGAATAGCGAGGATCGATAGGACAGTCACAGTAGAGTCTTTTCTAATGCAATAAAGTTACGCAGTGTCTATCTATCTTTGATAAAGGGGAATTTCTATGGGTTTGCCTTGGTATCGTGTTCATACTGTTGTATTGAATGATCCCGGCCGATTGCTTTCTGTTCATATAATGCATACGGCTTTGGTTGCTGGTTGGGCTGGTTCGATGGCTCTCTATGAATTAGCAGTTTTTGATCCCTCTGATCCTGTTCTTGATCCAATGTGGAGACAGGGTATGTTCGTTATACCCTTCATGACTCGTTTAGGAATAACCAATTCATGGGGTGGTTGGAGTATTACAGGAGGAACTGTAACGAATCCGGGTATTTGGAGTTATGAAGGTGTAGCTGGGGCACATATTATGTTTTCTGGTTTATGTTTTTTGGCAGCTATCTGGCATTGGGTGTATTGGGATCTCGAAATTTTTTTTGATGAACGTACAGGAAAACCTTCTTTGGATTTACCCAAGATCTTTGGAATTCATTTATTTCTTTCAGGAGTGGCTTGCTTTGGGTTTGGTGCATTTCATGTAACAGGTTTGTATGGTCCTGGAATATGGGTGTCCGATCCTTATGGACTAACTGGAAAAGTACAACCTGTAAGTCCCGCATGGGGCGTAGAAGGTTTTGATCCTTTTATTCCGGGAGGAATAGCCTCTCATCATATTGCAGCAGGTACATTGGGCATATTAGCAGGTCTATTCCATTTGAGTGTCCGCCCGCCACAACGCCTATACAAAGGATTGCGTATGGGAAATATTGAAACCGTACTTTCCAGTAGTATAGCTGCTGTCTTTTTTGCAGCTTTTGTTGTTGCTGGAACTATGTGGTATGGTTCCGCAACTACTCCGATTGAATTATTTGGGCCCACTCGTTACCAATGGGATCAGGGATACTTTCAGCAAGAGATATATCGAAGAGTTAGTATGGGGTTGGCAGAAAATCAAAGTTTAGCAGAAGCCTGGTCGAAAATTCCTGAAAAATTAGTTTTTTATGATTACATCGGAAATAATCCGGCGAAGGGAGGATTATTCAGGGCGGGTTCGATGGATAACGGGGATGGAATAGCAGTTGGGTGGTTAGGGCATCCCATCTTTAGAGATAAGGATGGTCATGAACTTTTTGTACGTCGTATGCCTACCTTTTTTGAAACATTTCCCGTTGTTTTGGTAGATGGCGACGGAATTGTTCGAGCGGATGTTCCTTTTCGAAGGGCAGAGTCAAAGTATAGTGTTGAACAAGTTGGTGTAACTGTTGAGTTCTATGGTGGTGAACTCAATGGAGTCAGTTATAGCGATCCTGCTACTGTGAAAAAATATGCTAGACGCGCTCAATTGGGTGAAATTTTTGAATTAGATCGTGCTACATTGAAATCCGATGGTGTTTTTCGTAGCAGTCCACGGGGTTGGTTTACTTTTGGACATGCTTCATTTGCTTTGCTCTTCTTCTTCGGACACATTTGGCATGGTGCTAGAACCCTATTCAGAGATGTTTTTGCTGGTATTGATCCGGATTTGGATGCTCAAGTCGAATTTGGAGCATTCCAAAAACTTGGAGATCCAACTACAAGAAGACAAGTAGCCTGATATAAGACGACTCTGGTTTCTTTCTGGAATTTTTCCTAGGGGTCAGAGAAACCTTGATCACTGCTTTTTTGCTCGTGTTATTTCTTTATTTTTTATCCGATAGACGGTCCCTCACACATACAAATAAAAGGGAACAAACAGGTATGAAAGCTATAATTGTAAATTACGATCAAATCTATGGAAGCACTAGTTTATACATTCCTCTTAGTGTCGACTTTAGGAATAATTTTTTTTGCTATCTTTTTTCGAGAACCACCTAAAGTTCCAACTAAAAAGATAAAATGATTTTTCAGTATCTCAATTGACGTAATGAGCCTCGCAATGTTTTGAGGCTCATTACGTCAACTAGTCCCCATGTTCCTCAAATGGATCTCTTAGTTGTTGAGAAGGTTGCCCAAAAGCGGTATATAAGGCATACCCTGTAAAACTTACAAGTAAACCAGATAGAAAGATGGCTACTAGGGTTGCTGTTTCCATTCTTATAAAATTTCAAAATCTCAATGGATCCATGATAAGATCGTTTATTTACAACTACAACGGAATGGTATACAAAGTCAACAGATCTCAATGAATACAATAGGATTTATGACTACACAAACTGTTGAGAACGGTGGTCCAAGGCGAACGGCTGTAGGGGATTTATTAAAACCCTTGAATTCGGAATATGGTAAAGTAGCCCCTGGGTGGGGAACCACTCCTTTGATGGGCGTCGCAATGGCTCTTTTTGCCATCTTTCTATCTATTATTTTGGAGATTTATAATTCTTCCATTTTATTGGATGGAATTTCAATGAATTAGGTCTATAAAAATTGTAAAGTCATACAAAAGGAATCATTTAGAGCTCGTACTTTGAGCCCATTATACTTTGTTTTGGGAGTTTGACCGCGGAATTTTTTTTGTTTCTGTATTTCCGGGATATGAGTGTGTGACTTGTTATAATCGATCCTATTGATAGTACAGAGTGTGGCTCTGTCATCTTCATAGAGATGGGTCTCCTTCGTCGGATATTTATTCTAGTATCTGGAACACGGAATATATGAAATAGATTAAGAAATATTTGAACTATGATTCATACCTAATGTTCAGATCTCCTATCCGGATTCCCAAAAATTTTGAAAGTCTTTGAGATTTTAGGCATTCTATCTATTTATGGAATGGGTGATAGTCGAAGGGTTCTTACTCAGGGAATCCTTGACTTTACTTAGGTTTTTTTATTGAATCGTCGAGATTCTAGTATGAATCTGAGGTTTTAATCAATTCATAGGTTTCTTAACAAGAGAATTCCTATCAATACAATAAAAACAAATTAAAAACGAAATAGGAAAAGAGTGGATTCAAGAGGCACGTAAGGATTAACATAAAGACGACTTAGCCAACTTGAAATTTTGGTAGTATCACCGCAAATAACGAGGAACTTTCGGATTTTTCTTATTTACTAAAGTCAGATAAGATTGAATTTTTGATTCAAAATAAAAAGGTTTCAAACTTTCATTATATATCCGTTGCAATTAGTATTTGGGTGTTTTTGCTTGAGCTGTATGAGATGAAAGTCTCATATACGGTTCTCGGGGGGGGGGTTCCGCCTATCTCAATAAAGTCTACGATTGGTTCGAAGAACGTTTAGAGATTCAGGCGATTGCAGACGATATAACTAGTAAATATGTTCCTCCGCATGTCAATATTTTTTATTGTTTAGGGGGAATTACGCTTACTTGTTTTTTAGTACAAGTAGCTACAGGATTTGCTATGACTTTTTATTACCGTCCGACGGTTACTGAGGCTTTTACTTCTGTTCAATACATAATGACTGAAGCGAATTTTGGTTGGTTAATTCGATCAGTTCATAGATGGTCGGCAAGTATGATGGTCCTAATGATGATT